CATGTTTTTCTTTTTTACTTCTTTTATTTATTTATGAATTATTCAAGGTATATGCATGAGACACAATCTACTAATTAATCTTAATCTCTTTTTTCAAATATCCTACTATAACCATATCACGCTCTTATCTTATAATACCTCGGGAGCTAATGAAACTATTTTAGTAAAATTTAACTGTCTCAATTCCCGGGCGATCGCACCAAAAACTCGAGTTCCTTTTGGATTTCCTTCTTGATCAATGACAACGGCAGCATTGTCATCATATCGTATTATCATACCGTTGTCACGTTTGAGTTCTTTACAGGTACGTACAATTACAGCTCTGACCACTTCTGATCTTTCTAGGGGCATATTTGGTACTGCTTCTTTGATCACAGCAACAATAATGTCACCAATATGAGCATATCGGCGATTGCTAGCTCCTATAATTCGAATACACATCAATTCTCGAGCCCCGCTGTTATCCGCTACATTCAAATGGGTCTGAGGTTGAATCATATCATTTTTTTTTAATCTGTTCGTTGAATGCAAAGGGCGAAGAAAAAAAAAAGAAATATTGTTTGTCCAAAAAAAGAAACCTGCGATTGTTTTTTTTTTTTTCATTCCCAAGATCTATTTCTTTTGGTTTTACATTCTTATCCCGAAATAATGAATTGGGTTCGTATAGGCATTTTGGACGCTGCTATTGAAATAGCTTTTCTGGCTATATTTTCTGTTACTCCACCCATTTCATAAAGTATTCGACCTGGTTTAACAACAGCTACCCAATATTCAGGGGATCCTTTCCCCGAACCCATACGGGTTTCTGTGGGTCTTACTGTAACTGGTTTGTCTGGAAATATACGTACCCATATTTTTCCGCCACGACGCGCATTTCGTGTCATTGCTCGTCGTCCGGCTTCTATTTGTCTAGATGTGATCCAAGCGGGTTCAAGTGCTTGAAGAGCATATTTACCGAAACAAATCTGATTACCTCGATAAGATATTCCCTTCATTCTTCCTCTATGTTGTTTACGGAATCTGGTTCTTTTGGGGTTATAGTTGATGGTTCTTTCTCAATTCCATCTCTACTACAGAACTGGACGTGAGAGTTTCTTCTCATCCAGCTCCTCGCGAATAAAAGGATTCAAATAAAAAATATTTAAATTGAATTAAGATATCCATGTATTTAATGAATAATACACTGAATCGTGGGATTCTTTGAGATTTCATCTAATCTATTAGTAATTTGTATATCATATTTGGATATATAACTAAATATATTAAAGATCTATTTCTATTTATAGATAATCTTTTTTTTTATAAGGTTATAACGTATAACGAATCGTTATTTTATTTTGTCCTTTATCGTATCGGATTGCCTAAAATTTAGCAATCCAAGAAAATCAATTTTTCGCGGGCGAATATTTACTCTTTCAATATCTATTTCAGTTGTAGAGTTAGCTCATGACTTCTCAGAATAGATGAATTGGTTCCCGGTTCGTTCCGCCATCCCGACCAATGAATCATTAGGATTTGTTTTCAATAGAATCTTCTAGATTCATAGGTTCCATCGTTCCCATCGCTCCTTGCTTAATGGTTAGGCCTGAATTCTACAATGGAGCTCTTAATTCAATTTGTTCTTGAGTCAATTTTCTCAGTCTTTATTGGCTCGAGGCTCTTGATTTTTTTGTTCTATGAACAAATTCATTTAATTATCGATAAATGAGTATTGATGCTTTATTACACTGCCTTTTATGAGATAATTCATAGACCTTACATATTGGAATCATATATCATTGATATTTTTTTCTCTCTTTCTTTCACCCTTCCATTTATCCACATCTTTTTCTATATTTCGCTTTACACCTTAGAATCCGATTGATTTTTCTTTTGTTTATGCAAAAAAGATTTCAGTTGCTACAATGATATGATTGATATATCATATTTTGACTGGTTCTTTAGATCCAGATAATGCGAAGTGATGAGTTGCTTATTAGTTCTATAGCCATACTAAGGGCCGGTCTTTTTTTAATCCTAACCCTAAAAAAATTAACGAGTCACACACTAAGCATAGCAATTGTATCAAATGGTCAATTGAATTTTTTTTATTCAACCCTATAGAATTAAGAAAGAATTAGAATTGTTCATTTTTTTTTTTGTTGAAAAGAAAAAGAATAGACGAGTCTAATTTCTCATTTTTTGTTCTATTACTGGATAGGAGGAAAAGACAAGTCAAGGTTTATTATTCCTCGTCTATAAACATCCAAATTTTGATGCCTAATACCCCATAGATAGTTCGAACTGTATAAGAACAATAATCAATTTTGGCTCGAATGGTTTGTAGTGGAACCCTACCTTCTCTGATCCATTCGACACGTGCAATTTCTTTTCCGTCGATACGCCCTGCAATTTGTACTTGAATTCCTTTTGTATCTGCTTGTTCAGTTAATTCAATAGCCTTTTTCATTGCTTTTCGAAATGAAACTCTATTCTTTAATTGTCCGGCTATAAATTCTGC